GAAGAAAGGAAGAATCCATTGATTTTCTTAATAATCCGATACATATGGATTTATCCGTATGAAACATCCTGCAAAATAAAAAAGAGTAAAAAAAAAACAAACAAAGAAAAGGCTTATAGGACATATATCATTCTATTGATCGACAAGAATTTTGCACTTTTACTAACTTGATTTTAAGGAATCTCTATATCTAGAAATTCATTTCGTACAACTGAACCTTTTCAAACTGTTTCTTTTTAAGAACCAAAAATATTTGTGCCAAAATCACAGATGCCAAGAAGAACAGAAGGCCTTGGGCTCGTAATGGATCTTGAAGCACTATTTCTGCGTCTCCCTGACCAAAACCTCCTACATTTGGATTACTTGTTAATGGTTGATCAAGCTTGATGGATTCACCTTCTGAAACAAGAAGTTCTGGTCCTGGAGGTATAGTATCAACCACTTGACGTCCATCTGATGCATCAACTACGGTTATTTCATATCCCCCCTTTTCTTTACGTACTATTCTGCTTACTATACCGGCTGATGTAGCATTATAAACTGTATTATTACTCTTGCTACCATCAGGATAAATCTGACCCCTCCCTCTGTTCCCACCGACATATATGGGATATTTTAAGAAGTGAATGTCTTTTTTCGTAGTAGGGTCGGGGGAAAGAATAGGAAAGAGGATTTCACTATATTTCTGACCGGGAACAGGACCTATCACAAGAATATTTCTTTGATTAGGCCGATAAAACTGAAAAGAAAGATTGCCCATCTTTTCTTTCATTTCGGGAGAAATACGATTGGGGGGGGCTAATTCGAAGCCCTCGGGTAAAATAAGAACAGCTCCTACATTCAAAGTTCCCTTTTTACCATTAGCAAGAACTTGTTTCAGTTGCATATCATAAGGAATTCGAACAACTGCTTCAAATACAGTATCTGGAAGTACAGCTTGCGGAACTTCAATATCCACGGGCTTATTAGCTAAATGGCAATTGGCACATACAATTCGCCCAGTTGCTTCTCGTGGATTTTCATAACCCTGCTGCGCAAAAATGGGATATGCATTTGAAATAGATGCTCGAGTTATTACATATATCATGATCGATACATAAAAGGATCGAGTCATCTGTTCTTTTACCCAAGAAAAAGTCTTTCTATTTTGCATGGTCCAATCATTGATCCCGGAATTTTTACAATAAATTCGATAGGTAGCTAGTAGAATTCCCTATCCACAAGTTTGCCATTGTATTGATTGTACTGAAATAATTGTACTGATAGAATATAGTATGAATACCTTGAATTGAAAAGTTGAAAAAGTAGAAGTATAAAGAATAAGTAAGATTTCAAATGATTTTTTTATACACGAAGAAAGATTTTGATTTGATTGATATCAAGATCAAGAGATCTAATGAATTCTTCATTCATTCATTGAATGATAAATTACTACAAGCGAAGGAGATACACGATTTAAAAAATGGAATATCCAATATTTCACAATTGTATCTAGAATCACTGGAAAAGTGGAAACAAGACCAGATAGAATCTGATCATTCTCAGCCAATCCAAAATTGTTATAGATTGAACCAATCATTAGTTCCCAACCATGGGTCGAGTGAAATCCAATCCATAAATCAGTAACTAAAAGAATTGAAAAAGCTTTGATTGTGTCACTTAAGTTATAAAGAAATTCCTGAATCCAAGAATTCAGAAAGAAAAGTTCTTCATTACCCAGAACAAAATAACCACTTAGAATAGCAAAACAGATTATATTTGTCGAAAAATCCAAGATAATATAAAAATTATATTCATTATGTCTTTTAACCAATTGTATCGTTTCCTTGTGCATTCCTATACCAAGTCTTTGCATATGTGTTTCCGAGTATTCCTTTATCATCTCGTCCAACAGGAAAAGTTCTTCTAATTCCATAAATTTTTCTATAACATTTTTCTCTTGAATATTATTCAAAAGGATTTCGGATTGTCCGGTATTCCACCAATTAAGAACCCAAGTTTTTATACATTTATTAAATGAGAGAGAAACCCACCAGGGCAAAAAGAATATAAACACAAGATAAGGGAGGGAAGCCAATGCTTTCTTTTTTTTCATTCTGTATCTGTGATGTGAATTGTTAATGAACCTGTTTCATTCGTTAATTCTATTCCTATTTTTCTTTTTTTTTTTTTTTTTATAAGAATTGAGTCTTTGGATATAGAATAGAACATAAAAGAAGGGCCCTTTCGAATAAAAAATAAGTAAAAATTCTTTCCAGATTCCATAGATCTCTATTAGTCAAATTGGAACCAACCAATTTCATCTTCATTTCGATGAAGGCTCGAAAACCCATTTATTTTTTGAATTTAAAGACGAATCCTGCCGGATCCTTTAATTCTTTTATTTTTAATTTCACTGGCTAATCGTAGCGCGGGGATAGGGTATCAATTCAAAATATGGGTCCTAAAAAGTGTAATTATGTGTTACGAAAAAAAAAAAAGACATGTTAGGATATTTGATGAATCTATACTTCTTAGACCTTTTAGACCTTTTACTAGTATAAAAGAGTGAAGCTGGACGCCATGCGTATGTGTATACAAAAGAGTTTTTGTGTACAAAGAGTTTAGATGCTTCTTAAGATATTTTATTAGTTATATTTTATTTTATTAGAATTGTTCCATTTACGTCCTCCTGCTTTGAGATGTATAATGTATATGGATTGCTGCCTCAACGGAACGGAGAAATAGAATAGAGCATCTTTTTCTGGAATGAACATTTTTAAGAAACTTAAGTTGTCTTAAAAAGATATTTAGTAAGTTCTTTCTCTCATGCTGAGATTTCTTCTCATCTCAGTTCATTTCAAAACACTTCAATTGGTATGCGCAAGAAATAGGCCAATTCAGTAGCTTTTTGTTCAATTTCTCGTGGAGTCAAATTCTCATCAGTATGAGTCAAGGGAAAGGCTCCCTGGCCCCTTATTTCCATATAAAGGACACGACGAGGAAAAAGACCCTCTCTCGCTTCCATTCTGATTGATTGGATATCTTTCAGAAAGAAACGAAGAAAGATGCGACGATTTATTCCAGGAAATCCCCAACGAAAAAGGCACATTATCCCTTTTTTTCTATCGAATCGGTCATAACCACTGCCTACATTCCATGAAATTGTGCACCACAAATAAGAACTAATGAATAGACCCGCGATCCCATAGAAAGACATCACGATCCCTTGTGGGAAAAAAAGAATTTGCTGAGACGGAAATACAGATATCATATTTTTACCAAGATAACTGGAAGTTCCAACCACAAAGAATCCTAGTGAACCTAAAAAAAGGATAAAGGCCCAGCAAAAATTACTTGTTTTTTGAGACCCCGGTATAAGTTCTATCCATATATGTTCTGATCGCCAGTTCATACTATACTAGATCCAGTTGCATTTGATTGGAATTTATAGAATAACCCAAATTTATTTGACTTAACTTTTCTTACTTGATCCCGAAGTAACTTTCATCAACTAGCAGTATTCTGACGTGAACCATTAGGAATAATTGGTTAGATACATTGAGTTTCTATTGAAAAGGTTTTCAAAAATATTTGTTCATCATTTTTAATTGAATTCTTTAATTTATTAAGTTATAACCGCGTATATTATGCATCGGCATACATAACAATAACAACTCTTACTTTTGTTTTCGAAAAGGCCACATATTGTATATTCTGTCATATTACATTAAAAAGTATCTGTATGATGATCCAGTGTTGTGACGAGATTTAGTCTCATCGTATTTAGACAATCTTATTTCTTTGGACATAAAGAGATAAAGAAGCCATTGCAATTGCCGGAAAGACTAGGCCCACTAAAGGAACAAAAATAGAGGGAAAGTTCAAATTGATCATAGAATGGGTACCTTGATTTCATATTTGTACCTATTCTAATTATAAATAGATCTTTTTATAAGTCTATCTATTAGATAAAATATGAAGTATTTAATAATCAAAAAGTGCAAAGAATTTAGAATGTACCTATTCCTCTTTCTACACGAATATGTAGGAGAATCCGCTTTAAGAAATTGTATTTTTTTTTTCCATCCTTATCTTCTTTCTATCCCTTTTATTATTTGATTTTATATTTTTTATCTCTTTTTCGTTGTTCTTGTTCTAAATATGATATATGAATATAGAAAAAAGAAAAAGGACGGAGAAAATTCTTTTTATTTACCAGATTTCTCGGAAGGAGAAAGAAACTCTTTTTTCTCTTGTCAATAGAGGGATGCTTATTCCTAATCAGCAAGAGAGGTAGAATAAAAAAAAGATCCGGGGGCAAAAAGTCATTATCCAAAACTTCTGACTCTTACTACACTTATAATTGATGTTCCCAAAGAAAACATCATATTCTTAGTTTTGTTTTTTTAATTACATTAATTACAATGAAATAAATGCTTATTTGATATAAATAAAAATAACAGAACCTAGTGCTATACTTCCTTTTGAAAATTTTTTTTATTTGAATCTTGATTCAAGGGAAAGAAACCATGTAGCTGAAATAACTCATTCAGAACACCTTTTAAAAGATTACGTGGTACAATTGGGTCGAATAAGCCCTTATCGAATGAATACTCAGCCACTTGTAAACCGTCGGGTACTATCGTTTTCAATGTTTGTTCAATAACTCTTTTCCCCGTAAACGCAATGTAGGCATTAGGTTCAGCAATAATGATATCTCCCAACATACCAAAACTTGCTGTAACTCCGCCAGTTGTAGGAGATGTAAGGATTGATACATAGAATAACTTTTTCTTTGATTGATAATCATATGAAGCAGAAGATATTTTAGCCATTTGCATCAAGCTCAAACTCCCTTCTTGCATGCGTGCTCCTCCAGAAGCACACACAATAATGACAGGCAGAGATCGATTAGTAGCATACTCGATCAAACGGGTGATTTTCTCACCTACAACGGATCCCATACTACCTCCCATAAACTGAAAATCCATAACTCCAATTGCTATGGGAATACTATT